GTTTTTTCCATTCATTCCTTTCAGGATCAGTCGTGGTCTTACAAACTCTACCGATAGTATGGACGAATCTGTTACTTCATACAAATGTGTAAAAGATGCTAGCCGCACTTAAAAGCCGAGTACTCTACCATTGAGTTAGCAACCCGAATAAAAAAAAGAATTAGTATGTGCAGATACAATCAGAATCAAAAACGAAATGGAATTGCACGACGTAATCAAATAAAAAAAAAATGGATATACCGTCTCTTGTATCTTATCTTATGTTATCCCTTCTTAGATTATCTATTTTTTTTTGAATCAAAATTTGTATATCACACAAAAGTAACTTCTTGTATCAAAGAAAATCCAATGAGCCCATCATGTGAATTGAATGAAGTAAAATAAAAAAAAACCAAGTCTATGAAGCGGAGATAACTAGATCTATTTATCCACAATCGGATTATATTTGTTTGATCCACTGTTGTCAATATGAATGTGAATAGTGAAAAACGAATACAATGGAGAACACAAAAGAATAAAAAAAAAAAAAAATAGAAATAACAATTTCAATTGAATATCTTTCTTTTTTTATTTCTATTTCATTATTCAATTTAATTAGTCAATTGAAATATCTATTTATTAATATTTCATCTATAAATTATATATTTCTATTAATTGAAATAAATAGAAATAGGAAAATATATATATATATAATAATTAAAATGAAAAAAAGAGAAAATAAATAAAAAAAGAAAAAACTACGGAGTTGTGTTGGATTGGCACGATAGAGATAATGAACATAAATAGAAAAAAAAAGTGTAGGCGAAAGAATAAATTAAGGTAAGGAAGAAGTAAAGTAGAAAAAAATCTCGGGTTTATTCAATCAATAAATAAATATAAGTAGAATAAACAAGCGTAATCCCTTGTGTTTTTTTATTTGTTCATAGATTTCCAACAAAAACCAACCCATTGATGGTAATGTCCAAATTTTATATTTCTAGTATAAAACCAATTATTTCATTTATTCACTTGATTGATCTTTAATAAATAAGTGTAGTAGAACAAGAGAGGGGGGAAATAATAGAGAAAAGGTTATCCAAAGCTATAGACAAGTCATCCACACCCTCTTTTTTTTTTATTTCATTAATTGAATTTTTCGGTTATTGATTCAGGTCAAATTCCGTAAAAACCGCAGCCCTCTTTGAAATATCATGAACAGTTCCTGTAGGTTGAGCACCTTTTTCAAGAAAATATAGAATTGCAGGAACATTTAAATAGGTTTGATTCTTTATCGGATCATAAAAACCCACTTTACGAAGATCTCTTCCCTCTCTTCGGGATCGAACATCAATTGCAACGATTCGATAAACGGCTCATTGGGATAGATGTAGATTAACAATACCCCCCCCCAGAACCGTATAAGAAGTTTTCTCCTCGTACGGCTCGAGAAAATTTGAAGTTATGTATAGAATTCTAATTAATGTAAAATAGATCCATAGATTATCAAATCAATTAGACTATGATTTCATTTTTTTTTTTTTATTCTTTTCCAAAAAATAAATTCAAAAAAAAATTCTTATTTGTATCCTCATAACTCAAGTTGGGTAACTCTCACTCAAAGGAAAACCTTTAAGCATTTCATTTATTGAGCCGTCTATAACCCCCTTTTTGCCTGTCTCCTTTAGAATCTATTCTTCATTCTGATCTAGTTTAGTTATTGAGACAATTAACAAGTTTAGTTATTAAAACAATTAAAAAAGGTATTTCCTTGTTCCGGGATCCTTTATCTTTGCTTTGAATCATTGGGTTTAGACATTACTTCGGTGATCTTTAATCCTTTCAAAATGGCAGCAACATACCATTTTTTGTGATTTCTTTTTATCAAAGAACCATATGAATGATTGATTCTCGCGTGATACACTTTTGATCAAAAGAGTTTTCCTAATTCCAACAAATTTTATGTTTGAATTTGAAACTTGCTTGAATTGGATCCTTTCGATTTCTATATCGAAAATATACTTACGAAGTTGTTTCAACTTATTGATTGACACTAACCCTAGATCTCCGCCCCTGATAAATGAATTAATACTTTCTACTCGAGCTCCATCATGTAATATTTACATTCAAACTTCCCCAAAATGAAATGAGGGTTATAGTGGAACAGAACAAACGATGTCGAGCCAAGAGCATCTTCATTCCTATATATAAAAGAAAATGGTGGATGTAAGATAAGAATCCACAGTTGATCATGTCCTTCAAGTCGCACGTTGCTTTCTACCACATCGTTTTAAACGAAGTTTTACCATAACCTCTAGTTTCTTGGAACTGGTATGTAATTGATTCAATTATGGAATCATGAATAGTCATTGGTTTAGTTGGTACATAGTTATCTATACTGTTATGAATGGGTAGTTTCTTAAAAAGTATCAGCAAGAATTCCATTTTTTTTAAACCCACATTTTCTTTTAGATATTGGATTTTCTTTTAGTATATTGGATGAATACAATTTTTTGTATGAATGCAATATTTATTTAATATGAAATGGAATATATATATTATTCTTTTTTTTTTTTTATTTCTATAAATTTAGAAAAAATTACGAATAAATAAGAAATACGTTCTTTTTGAATCCGCATTTTCAAGTTTCTTGATAGGATGGATTCGCCAGTTTAACACTTCTTCAAGTACCAAGGATTCATAGGAAATCATTCAAAATAATTGATTGAAAGTTTTCTACCTCGATATTATTATTTGACTAAAGTTTTCCAATAAGGGAAGGGACATTTTATTATCTTTTATTATCATAAAAAAAACCTATTCGAATTAACCCATCAATGATTTAAAACAAATAGATAGATCAAAAACAAATCCAATTTTTTTTGACTCTAAATTATTTTAGCCTAAACCGGTCTTAAGAGACTTAATCCCATTGATTCAATTCAATTAGTACCAAAAACGCAAGCCCTTCGTATTTATAATTCCACATAAATCCACAGAAATAAAATAATCACGTTGCACACACCATTTAAGGGATAGAGAATAAGAGAGGCTTTCACATTTCGATTTTGAATTTAAATGACATCATGGAAAATATATGAGACGTAAGGTTTTTTTATGAATAACGAATTTCAAATATGAATATGAAAGATATGGACATACGATGAAAAGCCCGTCCTACTTTTTTTTTCATTAAAAAAGTCTTTTTTTTTTTTATCTATGTTCCCATCTTTTACCTAGATAAAAAATGGATTCAATTCCATCTACGTCTTATGGTATTTAAACTCGATTAAATTTGTGAAAAAAATATGATTTAGAGACGAATCAAAAATAAGAAAAATAATGATAAGAAAGAAGAATCACATTCTATCTAATATTAGACTCTTAAACAGAAGGTTGTTCAAAAAAGGCAATCTTTTTTTGATATGATAATTTTGATATGATTATATCATATATAATACGCATACTCTGGGACGGAAGGATTCGAACCTCCGAATAGCGGGACCAAAACCCGTTGCCTTACCACTTGGCCACGCCCCATTTCTATTCAAGACTAATAAACACTAATATTGTTATTGGTTGTTCGTCAATTCCAGTCCAAATATTGATAGAATCAATTAGATTGTTGCTAGGATTTTGATACGTGTAGATATCGAATGAAACTGAATTTATTGATCATTAGATATAATTCAATTAAGATATTGTATGAAAGTAGGATTTCTTCTATATCTATTTTGATTTGAGAATGGAAGGATTTTTGATTGGCTGAGTTCAAATCAAAGAAAATAAAGGTTTTTTGACCTACCTTATGTTATTAATTTTTACCTTATCCCTTATATCAACAATAAGATATTAATAACTCAATCAACTCAAAAAAAAATTATCTTCAAGAACAAAATGTTTGTTATGCTTAATATTTTAAGTTTAATCTGTATCTGTCTTAATTCTGTCCTTTATTCAAGTAGCTTTTTCTTAGCCAAATTACCCGAGGCCTACGCTTTTTTGAATCCAATAGTAGATATTATGCCAGTAATACCTGTGTTCTTTTTTTTATTAGCTTTTGTGTGGCAAGCTGCTGTAAGTTTTCGATGAGATTTTTCATACTATCCTAGAAAAATTCATGATTTACTCGAAAAAAAAATTCTAACAATTTCTAATATAAGATCAGATAAGTCTTACATACAGTCTGAACCGTTAAGTTAAATATTGAAATTCTTGTATAGCTGTGCTAAATCTAGATCACTCTCATTTTCTTGTTATAACTTTTTTTTCCATTGAACGACCCTATTAGAGTCCCCCACAATATATAATTGTTGGTATAAAAGCAAATTTTCATTAATAAACAACGATTTTCTGAAATTTTTTTTTTTTTTTCTAGAAATCACTTCATTTCTTGGTGTCAAAAAATAGGGTATGCAGTATAAAAATAGAGAATCTATTCTCTTTTTTTGAAAAAAAAAAATGCTATTGGAGATTGTGTAATGCTTACTCTAAAACTATTTGTTTATACAGTAGTGATATTCTTTGTTTCTCTCTTCATTTTCGGATTCCTATCTAATGACCCGGGACGTAATCCTGGACGTGAAGAATAAAAAATCAGATTTTTGTTTTCCTTGCTTGATTTGCAAATTTTTATCTATTCCACATCTTTCTTTAACTATATATAAAAAAAAAAAATACCAAGTCATCGACAGAAACGGAAAGAGAGGGATTCGAACCCTCGGTACGAAAAACGCGTACAACGGATTAGCAATCCGACGCTTTAATCCACTCAGCCATCTCTCCCCCAATTGAAAAATGAAAAAGAATAATTACTATGATACATTAAGTAAGGCTTGAAAAAAGCCCTTCTTTATTATTTTATTATATCTTTATTATTTATTATATAGATAGCTATATAAAGCTATCTATAGATAATATATATCTAAAAACTTTTATCAGAAATTCCAATTCCATTTAGATTTTAAATAAAGTAAGGGCTCAAAAGAGATATCTACAATCCAATATTTGAATATATAAATACCAATCTATTAAATGTTAATAAAAAAAATTTTGAATAAATTAAGAAAAAATAAAATGAAAATATATATATATTAAATAATAAATAAAATCAATAAAAGTACCTTGTTTATTTCGTCCGAAAAGTCCCTTTTTATTTCCACGGCCTGGCCTGGTCAGTACCTAGCCGGGCTTTTTTTTTTGTTCCAATGAATCGTAGAAAAAATGATTTATTTTATTTGAAAACTAAAAATTCTTTTGAAATAAAATAAAAAAAATCGAAACAACAATCATATCATAAGAAGGATTATTTCGATTCCTATGATACAGAATCAAAGTGCCATTTCTTATTATTCTTTCTTTTTTTATTTACTTTTTTTTACTGGAATAAAAAAAACTTATCATTTAATTAGTTAAATGAGTCCTCGTTTACTAATCTCATTAGTCTTCCTGATAAAAATATGTCAACGCTCTCATTTTCATGATTTTTTTTTTCTGATCCTATTTTTTTATTACTTATTACTATGACCTATTTTTGTGTTCGACAAAAGGTCGATTTATATGCAATAATAGCATTGTAGCGGGTATAGTTTAGTGGTAAAAGGGTGATTCGTTCTATTAACCCTTTCATAGTTAAAGGGTCTTTCGTTTGATTTATATTTCGATCAAAAACTTTATTTCTTAAAAGGATTTAATCCTTTTCCTATCGATGAAAAATTCGAGGAAAAATAGAAATTCTCGTGATTTGTATCCAAGAGTCCGTTATAAATTGAAAAAATTGGATCATGAAATTACGAAACAGAATTTTTTTTTGAATTGGATCCATACTTCCAATTGAACGAGTAAGGAATCCATGGATAAAGGTAGAAAGAACGGTCTATTTCTAATCGTAACTAAATCTTCAATTTTAGATTTATATAAGGGAGATTGAAGCAAAACAAAATAGCTATTAAACAATGTCTTTGGTTTACTAGAGACATCGACAGATTATATTGTTTTAGCTCGTTGGAAACAAAAAAGACTTTTCCTAAGGATTATTTCAAATAGAAATAGGGAACGAAGTAACTAGAAAAGATTGTTAGAATCCTCTTTTCTTCTATAGGGATCATCTATAAAGCAGGTCCTTTTGAATGCATTCAGACAGAAAGGCTGACATAGATGTTATGGGTAGAATTTGTTTTTTTTTTCGTTTACATCTTTTTTTTCCATAAAGGAGCCGAATGAAATCAAAGTTTCACGTTCGGTTTTGAATTAGAGACGTTCAAAATGATGAATCAACGTCGACTATAACCCCTAGCCTTCCAAGCTAACGATGCGGGTTCGATTCCCGCTACCCGCTTATCTTATATATTTTATCTTATATTTTTTTTATTAAAATTATATCGTAATTTTATAGATTTATTATTTTTTGATTACTATATTTCGAAATTCATAATAGACAAATATTTTTGAATTGATTCATTTCAAATTCGAATATTTTAATTCTATTTTATAATATAATAAATTATTATTATATAAAGTACTCTATATTATTTTATAAAATAAGATAATTGAATTAATATAGAATAAAATGAATCTAGAATTACTATAAATCATAATAAGATAAATTTTACAATTTAATTGTAAATTAATGGAATGCATCATTGAATTGAATAAGCAATTTCCAGAATTCGTGCACATCTTTTTTTTTTTATGAACAAAAGATGTGCAAATAAGAAAAAAAAAAATAGGAGTGA